TATGGATTGCCATTTCAAGTATTGCTCCTCTTGGACTTCTTATGTCGGGATATGGATCAAATAATAAATATTCCTTTTTAGGTGGTCTACGAGCTGCCGCTCAATCCATTAGTTATGAAATACCATTGACTCTCTGTATATTATCCATATCTCTACGTGCGATTCGTTAAAAAATTCTTGCTATTCCTTTTTTTTTTAGAAATAAAGAAGAGAAATTTTTTGAAGGAATATCCTCTGATTTTTTATTCATCATTTGAATTGATGAACTAAATTGGATAGTTATATGAGTGAAATAAAACAGCTTTGAAATTTGCAGTAAAAAAAAAATGGAGACTCATTTCTGATGTACAAGAATAATACAAAAAGAAACATAAGAAAATGAGATCATTTGCCCCAAGATTGGTTGATTAGTCATCCTGGCTTGAAGCGGGTTCAGGCTCTATTGAGTTTTGACTATGATTTCTAAGTATTAGCATAATGCAAACGAACAGTCGAACAAAAATAAGTGCGTGGTTAGGAATACCAAGATACACAAAAGATTAGTAATAGAGATTTTTGAAATTATCCAATAGGGTATTTCTTCATAAGAATATAAAGAATATTAATTGGGACTTTCAATTAGTAGAAATGCTAAAGCAGTACTTCTCAAGATTCCGATTCAGAGTATGCTCCTACCGCATGATTAAAGAAATAACTATCAAAAACGAAAGAATCCTTTCTTTTTTTTTTGAGAAAGAAGAATAGAAAGAGAAAGAAGAATAGAAACAAAAAAAAAAAAAGAAAGATCTTTTTTATTCTTTTTTTTTTTTTTCCTATATCTACTTCTATTTGTAGAAATCGAATTTCTATCAAAATTCATGAACTAAACTAATAGAATGTCTAATTATTTTTCGTAATTGAAAACTAAAAGTGTCAATATATATTGACATTTCTGCAACGAGACGAGTATTTTATGAAAGGGTTTCCGTTATTGCTAAAAAAAGATTTTTAAAGGATAAGATTGATTCCAAAGTACTTTATTTAGTCTTCTAACAGACAGAATTGGATTGGTTGAATTTGGGAATGTTTCATAGATTTTCATTTTATTTCTACGACAAATAGATAGAAATATGTAGAGATAACTAATATCATCGAGTCCTTACATTTATTTATGACCTTCGAGGAGCCGTATGAGGCGAAAATCTCACGTACGGTTCTGGAATAGCGATGGTAAAAGTGATGTTATCATCGACTATGATTATCTAACAGTTTAAGTACAGTTGATATAGTTGAGGCACAATCAAAATATAGTTTTTGGGGTTGGAATTTTTGGAGACAACCTGCAGGGTTTATCATTTTTTTGATTTCTTCCCTAGCAGAATGTGAGAGATTACCTTTTGATTTACCAGAAGCAGAAGAAGAATTAGTAGCGGGTTATCAAACTGAATATTCGGGTATAAAATTTGGTTTATTTTATCTTGCTTCCTATCTAAACCTATTAGTTTCTTCCTTATTTGTAACAGTTCTTTACTTAGGTGGTTGGAATATCTCTATTCCGTATATATTCGTTCCAGAATTTTTTGAAATAAAAAAAATAAGTGAAGTGTTTACAATAACAATAGGTATTTTTATTACATTGGTTAAAACGTATTTGCTCTTATTCATTGCTATCACAACAAGATGGACTTTACCTAGACTAAGAATGGACCAACTATTAAATCTTGGGTGGAAATTTCTTTTACCTATTTCTCTTGGTAATCTATTATTAACAACCTCTTTTCAACTCCTTTCACTATAAAAAAAAAAAGCGATATTTATATTGAAAACTTATCTCAAACAAGATAAAAAAACAAATATCAAATTCTTCAAAAAAATTCACGATATGTTCCCCATGGTAATTGGGTTCATTAATTATGGTCAACAAACCATACGAGCTGCAAGATACATTGGGCAAAGTTTCATGATTACCTTATCTCACGCAAATCGTTTACCGGTAACTATTCAATATCCTTATGAAAAATTCATCACATCCGAGCGCTTCCGCGGTCGAATCCATTTCGAATTTGATAAATGTATTGCTTGTGAAGTATGTGTTCGCGTATGTCCTATAGATCTACCTGTTGTTGATTGGAAATTGGAAACTGACATTCGAAAAAAACGGTTGTTTAATTACAGTATTGATTTTGGAATCTGTATATTTTGTGGAAACTGCGTTGAGTATTGCCCAACAAATTGTTTATCAATGACTGAAGAATATGAGCTTTCTACTTATAGTCGTCATGAATTGAATTATAATCAAATCGCTTTAGGTCGTTTACCAATGTCGGCAAGTGAAGATTATACAATTCGAACTATTTTTAATTCACCTCAAAAAAATGGATAAATTACTTTTGATTAAGGATTAAAGATTAATTAAGATTAATTAAAGAAATAGAAATTTTGAATTACTACATTCAAATTTCTATTTCTATATTTAGAATTTCCATATATATCAAAAATTATAGTTAGAATTGTATGAGCTAGAATTCGATCTAGAATGATTTTCAAATCCAAATTAGAGTCTTTACCTGTTCGAGAAAGAGCACAATTAGTCCAATAGCTGTATCCAGAGTAAGTTCCACCCCTTAGGGTCGAGAAACCTATTAGCATTTTTAATAGTCTTTTTTGCTGGTCAAGGTCAATAAGGTCATGAAAAAAGAATTAAAGTTTTTTTATCTTGTAGTTTACGCACAATGGGTTTATCTGGACCAATACATGATTTTATTTTAGTCTTTCTGGAATTAGGTCTGATATTCGGAGGTCTAGGAGTGGTATTATTCACTAATCCAATTTATTCTGCCTTTTCTTTGGGATTCGTTCTTGTTTGTATATCCTTATTTTATATTTTATCAAATTCTCCTTTTGTAGCTGCTGCGCAGCTACTTATTTATGTAGGAGCTATAAATGTTTTAATTCTATTTACTGTAATGTTCATAAATGGTCCAGAGTATTCAAAAGGTTCTAATCTTTGGGCTGTTGGAAATGGGGTCACTTCCCTAGTTTCTACAAGTATTTTTGTTTTTTTAATTACTTTTATTTCAGATACGACATGGTACGGGATTATTTGGACTACAACAGAAAATCAGATTCTTGAACAAGATTTAATAAGTAACGGCGAACAAATTGGAATTCATTTATCAACAGATTTTTTTCTTCCGTTTGAACTCATTTCAATAATTCTTTTAATTGCTTTGATAGGTGCGATTACTGTGGCTCGTCAGTCATAAATCTGTAAAATAAGTAACCACAATACAAATTTTGCTCTCTAGATTCTCACATATATTTTTCGCCAATTCGATTTGAAGATTATGAATAATCAAATTCCTTTTATTCGACCTATTACTAATATAGGTCTTTGCTCTGTACTTGTAATATTCTTAATTGTAGTTAATCCAATCTATTAATCTTGAATTTCTATTCATTGTTTATATTCAAATAAATCGAAATTTATTAAGGAGTTGTTCTATGATGCTCGAACATGTACTTGTTTTCAGTGCCTATTTATTTTCTATCGGTATCTATGGATTGATTACGAGTCGAAATATGGTTAGAGCCCTTATGTGTCTTGAACTTATCCTAAATGCTGTTAATATGAATTTCGTAATATTTTCTGATTTTTTTGATAGTCGCCAATTAAAAGGAAATATTTTTGCAATTTTTGTTATATCTATCGCAGCCGCTGAAGCAGCTATTGGACCGGCTATCGTTTCGTCAATTTATCGTAATCAAAAATCAATTCGTATTAATCAAGCCAATTTGTTGAATAAGTAATATTGAGAATATAAAATAGAATGTTCATATTCATTCATTTAAATTCGTATCTACGATAGATAATGTATCTGATCCTGTTTGTGAAAATAGAAAAAATTAAAGTATCTTGGCTTTATCTTATGAATCGATGCGGAATGCAATATTGAATAGAAAAATTCTGGCAAATCCTTGATTCATCTGGTGTCTAAATATATGACAAATTTAGGAATTTACTAGGTCGAAATTTTATGACATTAACAAAATTGAAAATTAATAGATCCAATGTCACACTCAGTCAAAATTTATAATACATGTATAGGGTGCACTCAATGCGTCCGTGCCTGCCCCACGGATGTATTAGAAATGATACCTTGGGACGGATGTAAAGCTAAACAAATAGCTTCGGCCCCAAGAACAGAAGATTGTGTCGGTTGTAAGAGATGTGAATCCGCCTGCCCAACGGATTTCTTGAGTGTACGAGTTTATTTATGGCATGAAACAACTCGAAGCATGGGTCTAGCTTATTGATCCTTTCCATAAAAAGCCACTTGAACCCATTTGCTTTTTTGTTTACCGACAAAAACCCGTGCTTGAAAAGCAAATATTAGGCACGGGTTTTTGTGGCCCAAGTGTATCTTGTCTTTACCACGAATTCTTTTCCTTGGTCAACAACATTTGTCGTTTTACCAATATCTGCGGGTTGCTTAATTTTCTTTTTCCCTCATAAAGGAAATAAGATAATTAGATGGTATACTATTTCTATCTGTATATTAGAACTTCTTTTAATGACCTATGCCTTCTCTTATTATTTCCAATTGGACGATCCATTAATTCAATTAGCGGAGAATTCTAAGTGGATCGATTTTTTGGATTTTGATTGGCGATTGGGAATAGATGGACTCTCGATAGGACCTATTTTATTGACAGGATTTATCACGACTTTAGCTACTTTAGCGGCTCGGCCAATTACTCGGGATTCCCGATTATTTCATTTTCTGATGTTAGGGATGTATAGTGGACAAGTAGGATTATTTTCTTCTCAAGATCTTTTACTTTTTTTCATTATGTGGGAGTTAGAATTAATTCCCGTTTATCTACTCCTATCCATGTGGGGAGGAAAGAAACGTTTGTATTCAGCTACAAAATTTATTTTGTATACTGCGGGCAGTTCTATTTTTTTATTAATGGGAGCTTTGGGTATCGCTTTATATACGTTCAATGAACCAACATTCCATTTTGAAAAATCAGCCAATCAATCATATCCTGTGAGCCTAGAAATACTATTCTATATTGGGTTTCTTGTTGCTTTTGCTGTCAAATCGCCGATTATACCTTTCCATACATGGTTACCAGACACCCATGGAGAAGCACATTATAGTACTTGTATGCTCCTAGCTGGAATCTTATTAAAAATGGGAGCATATGGATTGATTCGAATCAATATGGAATTATTACCGCACGCCCATTCTTTATTTTCGCCCTGGTTGGTAATAGTAGGCGCAATACAAATAATTTATGCAGCTTTAACATCTTCTGGTCAACGAAATTTAAAAAAGAGAATAGCCTATTCCTCTGTATCTCATATGGGTTTCATAATTATAGGGATTTACTCTATAAGTGATATGGGACTCAACGGAGCTGTTTTACAAATAATATCACATGGATTTATTGGCGCTGCACTTTTTTTCTTGGCGGGGACGAGTTATGATAGAATACATCTTGTTTATCTTGACGAAATGGGTGGAATGGCTACCCTAATGCCAAAAATATTCACGATGTTCAGTATTTTATCATTAGCTTCCCTTGCATTACCGGGCATGAGTGGTTTTGTTGCGGAATTAATAGTATTTTTTGGAATAATTAACGGCCATAAATATCTTTTAATGCCCAAAATACTAATTACTTTTATAATGGCAGTTGGAATGATATTGACTCCTATTTATTTATTATCTATGTTACGCCAAATGTTCTATGGATACAAGCTGTTTGATGCTGCAAACTCGTATTTTTTTGATTCTGGACCGCGGGAATTTTTTGTTTCGATATGTCTACTTTTACCAGTAATAGGTATTGGGATTTTTCCGGATTTCGTTTTTTCATTAGCAGTTGAGAAGGTTAGTGCTATTCTATCTAATTATTTTAAGAGTTAGTCATTATAAAAAAACCATTTTTTAAAAAAGAAAAGAGGAATTACAACCAAATATCTTTGGCATTTGTAAGAACCTTTTGAATCAAGTAATATAGTGATTCAAAAGGTTCTCAGCTACTTAACTGAGGTTTCTTATATATATATAAATATATACTAAGTTGTCTTATGTTTTTATTCATCAATACTTTTTTTTTCAATTCAATTAGATGTTAATGTAAATGAACCATAACTATGCAGTCCTATTCCCAATAAATTAACCCCAAAATAGCATAGCCAGATTATAAGAAAACCTATAGAAGCAACAATTGCAGAATTGAAACCTTTCAAATTTTTATTTGTTCGAGTATGCAAATAAATTGCAAATATGACCCAAGTAATAAATGCCCAAGTTTCCTTTGGATCCCAATTCCAATAGGACCCCCATGTTTCATTAGCCCAGACTGCTCCTGAAAGGATACCTATGGTTAAAAGGAGAAACCCTATACTAAGAATACGATAACTCCAATTATCCAATTGTTGAATCAACTGAAACCTGTAAAAATTCCTAAAAGAAAAAAAAGAAAAATTTTTGAAAAAAATTCTCCCTTCCGTCATGTATTGGATCTCACTGAAGGAAAATGAATCTTTTAAGAAATTTTTTCTTTTTTCAATAATTCTTATGACTTTTCGAAATCGAATTACTAGAAGTGCTACTGATAATAAGGATCCACATAAAAGAGCTGCATAGCCCAATATCATCATACTTACGTGCATCATTAACCACTGGGATTGCAGAGCGGGTACTAAGATTTCAGATTGATGCATATCAATTAAAAAACCCGAAGTAGCAAAGCTTTGGGTAAAAAAAGTACTAGGCGCGGTTATTACACCTAAAAATTTTTGATGTTTTTTAAAATAAGGAACCATATGAATGATGGAGAACCCCCAAGAAAGGAATATTAATGATTCATATAAATCACTTATTGGTAAATGTTTCAAATAAATCCAACGAGTTATTAATAATCCTGTTATACAGAAAAAAGTGATTATCATACCCTTTTCTGACGAATCATATAGTTCGATGAATTCATCGACTAATAAAATTATCAAATGAATTAGACTTACAATGGAAACAACCGAAAAAGATATATGAGTTAATATATGTTCTAAAGTCGAAAATATCATAAAAAATAGAAAAAAGGTACCTTAATTATACATACGGAATTCAAATCGGTAATTCAATTCATTATACGATTTGTTGAATCCTTTTGAAAATGAAAAAACGTTATGCCGCTACTCGGACTCGAACCGAGATGCTTTCGCACTGCTTCCTAAGAGCAGCGTGTCTACCAGTTTCACCATAGCGGCTTTCTCAAAATCATAATAACCCATTTTGATTCAATCGTCAAATTTAAAGAACTCAATTCAATAGAATCCTTTTTAGGTCAGTCAAATTAATCAAACTAAAAATGGAATTTTAAATTCCAATTTTAGTGATACATTCTAAGGATTTCTGGAAATCTTTTTTTGTATTACTTGTTAGAATTTCATTGTGTAGAGAACTTTTCTTAGGATTTAGTAAAACTATTAGGTATTGATCTCTGGGGTATTATATATATATATAGTTTTGAGTTCTATCCAAAAAGATTGATAAATTCAATATATATATTTTGATACAATGTTCGGCCCAAGCGTATAATTAATTATGATCTAAATGATATTTTTCAAAATTTACACAGTTTGGTCTATCTAAAAGTGAAAGGTGCTTTTTTTCTTAATTGAGTTGAAAGCAAAAAAAGGTTGATTCTATTTTATATAGTTATTTCTAATAATAATTGTTAAGAAAGTTTTCAAAAAAGTTTAAAACTTTTTCAATTCTTTTTAAGAACGGATTTTTTTTACTAAAGAGCTTAGATTTGTCCTTTTCAATTGAATTTTTCATTCAAAGTTGAAAAAAAAAAAAACTTTTTAATCTTTTTATTTTGTCTCTTTATTTATTATTGTTACGATTTTTTATGATTCTAACAAGTGGGTCGATGGGGAAAATAGGAATCCCCATCTCCAAAACGATAAAATACCTTAAAAGAGGTGTAACAAATGTCTTCTCTTTGTTTTTCTTGTTCCTATTTTTTAGAATATAAAAAATAGTCAGAAAGAACTAAAAAGGAGAATTATTATTATAAAGTGAAAAGAGTTCCTTTTTTATTTGATATTGATTAGCTCCAAGTATAAAAGAATGCAAATTTTATCTAGATTATTAGTTTCAATTTTCTATTAGATATTCGAAATTCAAAATGATAAACGCAATTTTCCTTTTTCTTATATCAATTTGAGTCCAATTAGCCTAGGTTTTCCTTTTTTATTTATCGCACAAAAAAAACTTTTTGAATTACGAGTAGAGGGAGATTTTGGTAAGGAAAAGGCTTTTAACGCTGACCAAGATCCTTTTTTTCCAACTATTTTTTCGAATATGCTTTTTTGATTTTGAGATAGAAGTGCGTTTTTTTGAAACTCTCATTAAAAAAAAAACTAATTAATATTCTATATGGATGTGAAAGACATCTATTAAAAAAAAGGTCATTATTTATTCTATTTCTCTTTTTTGTTAGTCTTTATATGATATTCTCTTCATCTTCATACAAAAATGTTTTCATTTCTTTTTTATTTTTTTGTTTGGATTTATATCCTTTTCCATCATACTACATTAATCAATAATTATTTCTTTATTGAATTCACTAAGAATCTCGGCAATTTCTTTTTTTATCATTCTGATTCAAATTCAAATAAGAATCGAGTACTTTAATTTTTATAAAATTCTTCATTCTTTCTATATGTATCTATATGTATAGAAATCCTTAAAAATTATTAGAATTCAGAAAACTAAATACAATAAATACAATTTTCATTTTAGAATAGGTATTTTTTCCATTTTCACTAGTATCTTCGGGATATCATTTGAACAATTCTAACTTCTTAATTGAATATTGAAGTATTTGGAAAAAGATTCAGACTAATTAAGAATAATAAGATTTTTTTATGGAATATACATATCAATATTTTTTGATTATACCTTTCATTACACTTCCAGTCCCTATGTTAATAGGAATGGGACTCCTACTTTTCCCGGCGTCAACAAAAAAACTTCGTCGTATATGGGCTTTTCCAAGTATTTTTTTGTTAAGTATAGTTTTCGCTTTTTCAGCGAATCTGTCTATTCAGCAAATAAATAGCAGTTATATCTATCAATATATATGGTCGTGGACCATCAACAATGATTTTTCTTTAGAGTTTGGATATTTGATCGACTCACTTACTTCAATTTTGTTAATATTAATTACTACAGTTGGAATTCTTGTCCTTATTTATAGTGATAGTTATATGTCTTATGATCAAGGCTATTTAAGATTTTGTGCTTATATGAGCTTTTTCAATACTTCAATGTTGGGATTAGTTACTAGTTCGAATTTAATACAAATCTATTTTTTTTGGGAATTAGTTGGAATGTGCTCGTATTTATTAATAGGGTTTTGGTTCACACGACCGATTGCGTCCAATGCTTGTCAAAAGGCGTTTCTAACTAATCGTGTAGGCGATTTTGGTTTATTATTAGGAATTTTAGGTCTTTATTGGATAACGGGCAGTTTCGAATTTCAGGATTTGTTTCAAATAGTCAAAAATTGCATTTCGAATAATGAGAATGAACTGTTCTTTTTTACTTTATGCGCCTTCCTATTATTTTCCGGTCCAATTGCAAAATCTGCACAATTCCCCCTTCATGTATGGTTACCAGATGCCATGGAAGGACCTACCCCTATTTCTGCTCTGATACACGCGGCTACTATGGTAGCCGCGGGAATTTTTCTTGTGGCTCGACTTCTTCCTCTTTTCGTAGTTATACCTTCCATAATGAATCTAATAACTTTGATAGGTATAATAACAGTACTTTTAGGAGCTACTTTAGCTCTTGCTCACAAAGATATTAAAAGAAGTCTAGCCTATTCGACAATGTCTCAATTGGGTTATATGATGTTAGCTTTAGGTATGGGGTCTTATCGAGCCGCTTTATTTCATTTAATTACTCATGCATATTCAAAAGCCTTGTTG